ACAATAATATAATTAGGGAATCGGAGCCAAATAGGCCTTTTTGGGGATAGAGGGACTTGAACCCTCACGATTTCTAAAGTCGACGGATTTTCCTCTTACTATAACTTTCATTGTTGTCGGTATTAACATGTAGAACGGGACTCTATCTTTATTCTCCTCCGATTAATCAGTTCCTCAAAATAAAAAGATCTATCAGACCTTGGAGTGAATAATTTGATCAATTAATATTCGACTCTTTCTTAAACTTGGAATCAATTGACAACAATTCGCTTATTTGCCATATAATATAAATATGACAAAATAAAAGGTCAGGTGATCATTAATCATTTGAAGATAGTATTTCAGTATATATATATATATGTATATAGGTTTATCCTTTCCTTTAGCCTTTCGAAAGTTGTGACGTAAGGATTCCTTTCCTAACGCAACGCGGTCAACCCAACTCCATTTGTTAGAACAGCTTCCATTGAGTCTCTGCACCTATCCTTGTGTTATTCTTGCTTTCTGAATCTTTCTTTGTTTTCGGACAATAGGATTTGGCTCAGGATTGCCCATTTTTAATTCCAGGGTTTCTCTGAATTTGAAAGTTATCACTTAGTAAGTTTCCGTACCAAGGCTCAATCCAATTAAGTCCGTAGCGTCTACCAATTCCGCCATATCCCCCATATCCCCTTTTTTCTCTTTTTTCTTTTGTCTCATTATTCTGCCATTCTCTTTTTTTTTCTTGCATTTCAATTATATTGTACCCACTTAATTCATATTCATTAAATACCGATTTCTATATTGAATATCGAAAAGTTTTTCCTCTTTTTTGCTTATCTTCTATCTTCCTTTCTCTTTCTCGACGACCCATATTTGGTACAATCAGAAATCATTCTATTACTTAGATATCCGCAATTCAATATATATGTATATACACCACATACATATTATATATGCCTTTCTTTCTCTGATTTTTTCGTGAAATTTTGAATACTCGAAGGATCACTTCTTTTTTTCGTCTTAGCTTCCACCTTTCCGAATGAAAAGAAAGGCAATGTTTCATTATGATCTAAATTAAATTTATCTGTATTGCATCTTTCTATTTCATTTTTTCTTTCCCTAGAGCAGACCTTCCATAATTCTAGATAATTCGAATCTAATTGAAAATAACGAATAGCGAAAACGAAAATTTATTACATCTATTTATTACATTACAAATTTCATTTATACAATGTAATAAATTCGATTTCTATAAATCTAAAAAATGAAAATCTAAAAAATGAATTTTGTATTTATAGAATACAAATTTGATCTTCTATCTATATAGATAGAATCTATTCATTCATATTATTTGATTTCATTCATATTATATACTCATATTCTTTATTTATTTTTTTTTTTTTTATTCAAATTCCTTTTTTTTAATAATTTGATATGTATTTCTATTCTAGAATATTAGAATTCTATAACTCAAAAATAGATATTAAATAATCTTAAGAAATGAAAAATAAAATTTGACTACCTAATTAAGATATTCGTTATTGATATTGATAAAGAGATAATTGATATAATAAATGGGTCGAAATTCTATATTGTGCGATATTCTATTAATCCTTATATTAATTCTTATGTTCTATAATAAGATTCAATTACAATATTTATTTGCAATTCTATTATATCTTCACATTACTTATGAAGAGCTAAGATTCAACAGTTTGCTTAAGTTCCTCTGCATATAAAAATTGATGTTAGTTTAGCCCGCTTAGCTCAGCGGTTAGAGCATCGCATTTGTAATGCGATAGTCATCGGTTCGATTCCGATAGCCGGCTTTTCTCTATTTGGTTTATTTTTGACATGATTGATAGTGTCTTTTTGAAATCAAAGAGTATTGAAAAAGGGGAAGAGAAGCTTTTTCAAAAGGTCCCCGATAATTATATTATGTAGTAGGAATTGCCAATTATGAATTGAATAAAAATGAGAGTCATTATATCTCCGCAGAACAAATCAGGGACTCCTGATATAACCTTTCTTTATCTATACTTTTCTTTGTATACCTTTCTTTTTGTATAGATCTTTAGAAATAGATATGTATTCTATACAAAAAGAAAAGATATATTTAGATATAAAAGAGAGTCTGACTATTGATAGAATGCATCTCATTCTTATTTCTAGTATCTAGTATAAGTATATATTTATAAGTATATATTTAGTTCAGTTTTAAGTTAGGTTTCTAAAATTTCAATACAAAAAAAGGAGTTTTTATGTCACGTTACCGAGGGCCTCGTTTCAAAAAAATACGCCGGCTGGGGGTTTTACCGGGACTAACTAGTAAAAGGCCCCGAGTCGGAAACGATCTTAGAAATCAATCGCGCTCCGGTAAAAAATCTCAATATCGTATTCGTTTAGAAGAAAAGCAAAAATTGCGTTTTCATTATGGTCTTACAGAACGACAATTACTTAAATACGTTCGTATCGCCGGAAAAGCAAAAGGTTCAACAGGTCAGATTTTACTACAATT